TTCATCGATAATTAGATGAATCTGTTAAGAGAAGAGCCTAGAGTCAATAAAGACTAAGAAAGTTGGCTCAAGAACAAATTGAAGTCAAAGGCTCCGTTGTACAATTCAGACCTAACCATTAATCAAGAAGCGATGAGAACGATGGAACCTGTGAATCAAGAAGATTCAATTGAAAATGAATCCTCATGATTCATCGGGCAGGATGGCGGAACAAACCAGAGACCACTTCATCTATTAAGAAAAGTCAGAAACTAACCTTGAATTTGAAATAGATATCTAAAGAGTAAATATTCGCCTGCGAAAGTTCCTTTTATAGGAAAAAAAGATTGATTTCGATTTTATTTATCTATTAAATGCAAATAGAAAAATGTCTAATAAATTAGATCAATCTCAAAGAATCCTTTGATTCAGTATATTATCAATATTTATCTTAATTCAATTTCAATTTTGTAATTCGCAAGGAGCCGGATGAGAAGAAGGTCTCACGTCCGGTTCTGTAGTAGAGATGGATTTGAGAAAAAACCATCAACTATAACCCCAAAAGAACCAGATTCCGTAAACAACACAGAGGAAGAATGAAGGGAATATCTTCTCGAGGTAATCGTATTTGTTTCGGTAGATATGCTCTTCAAGCGCTCGAACCCGCTTGGATCACATCTAGACAAATAGAAGCGGGGCGGCGAGCAATGACACGAAATGCACGCCGCGGTGGAAAAATATGGGTACGTATATTTCCAGACAAACCGGTTACACTAAGACCTGCAGAAACACGTATGGGTTCGGGAAAAGGATCTCCCGAATATTGGGTAGCTGTTGTAAAACCAGGCCGAATACTTTATGAAATAAGTGGAGTAGCAGAAAATATAGCCCGAAGAGCTATCTCAATAGCGGCATCTAAGATGCCTATAAAAACTCAATTCATTATTTCAAAATAGGAATGTCGAACCAAGGGAAAAGAGATAAACCTTGGAGATAAAAAAGAATAACCGAAGGTTTTTTTGGTTTTGGACAAATAAACAAATAATATTTCTTTTTTTTTTTCACCCTTTGGAAAAGACCAGATAAAAAAAATATGATTCAACCTCAGACCCTTTTGGATGTAGCAGACAATAGCGGGGCTCGGCAATTGATGTGTATTCGAATCATAGGAGCTAGCAATCAACGATATGCACATATCGGTGACGTTATTGTTGCTGTGATCAAAAAAGCAATACCAACGACACGCTTAGAAAGATCAGAAGTGATCAGAGCTGTAATTGTACGTACCCGTAAAGAACTCAAACGTAGCGACGGTATTATAATACGATATGATAACAATGCTGCTGTTATCATTGATCAAGCAGGAAAGCCAAAAGGAACTCGATTTTTTGGTCCAATCGCCGAGGAATTGAAACGAAATTTTACTAAAATACTTTCATTAGCACCCGAGATATTTTAAGAGGAGCACATTATATAGTAGGATATTTGAATGAAATATATTCATTGGGTATCACGTATATACTTTTCATTTTGAATTTCATAATTCATAAAAAAGAAACTAAAAAATAAAACTAATAAAAGCATGTTGCTTATATTCTAATTGAGAGGTACCGATAATTTGAGTTCATCATGAGTAAGGACACTATTGCTAATCTACTAACCTGTATACGAAATGCCAATATTAATAGAAAGAGCACGGTTCGAATAGAATCTACTAACATCACCGAAAAGATTGTTAAAATACTTTTACGAGAAGGTTTTATCGAAAACGCGAGAAAATTGAAAGAAGAAAACAAAGATTTTTTGGTTTTAACTCTGCGATATAGAAGAACATTACCATATACATATAAAAAGATTTTAAATTTAAAAAGGATCAGCAAACCTGGTCAACGAATCTATTCTAACTATCAAAGAATTCCTAGAATTTTAGGTGGAATGGGAATTGTAATTCTTTCAACCTCTCGAGGTATAATGACAGACCGAGAGGCTCGACTGGAAAGAATTGGCGGAGAAATTTTATGTTATATATGGTAATCCTTCTGATATACGAATGAATTGGATCCGAAATTTCCTATTTTTCTAAAAAGAGAAAGGACGGGTTGTCTAAGATCACTCCTCCTCTCTGAGTTAAGACTTTCAGGGAATTTTGCCTGGAATAAAAGAACAAAAATGGATTCATGAAGGTTGAATTACTGAATCACTTCCTAATGGTATGTTCTGGGTTCGTTTAGATAATGAAGATCTGATTCTAGGTTCTGTTTCGGGACGGATATGGCGTAGTTTTATACGCATCCGGCCGGGGGGGATAGAGTGAAATTTGAGGTAAGCCATTATGATTCAACTATAAGCCATTATGATTCAACTAGAGGGCGTATAATTTACAGACTCCGCAACAAGGATTCAAATGATGAAATAAAGGGTTTCTCAACTTGAAAACTCGAGAATACAATTCAAGATTCAAAATTTAAAGAAACTTAATTTCTTCCAAAAAATCGATTTAAAGTAAGGAATGAAAAATATG